AGAAGTAAGTGGATCGATCAAGTATCCGAATTCTAACGAAAAATCATTATTAATAATCCAAGACCATACATATTGATAGACAGAACTACTATTTATTTGCTGAATAGAAAGATTCATGGAAAAAATCATGACTATACTTAACAACAAAACGCTCTGAAAAGCCCACATACGGCGAAGACTTTTTGTTGCCGTCGGAAAAAGAAGAAGTCCCAACCCTATTAACATAGGAACTGGAAGTGGAAGAAAAGGTATTATCCACGCATATTGATATGTCTGTTCCATAAAAAAAGTTTTTTATTCTTAATTAATTGTTTCCGATTCACCGGATCTTACCTTTCGAAAAAGTCAATAAAAAATCAAGATATGCACTAACTGATTTAAGAAGTTTATATTAGTATTTATTAATATTAATTATTCTGAGTCTTTTCAAAACCGTTCAAATATTCAAAAAAGAAGTTACAATTGGTCAAATGATATGACCAAGTGACATATAAAAAAACGAACACTTATAATAGGAAAATAAAAATATAATAATTTATCGTAATCGTAATCAAAATTTATATTCATAGAGCAAGGATCAAAATTGAGCCTAAAAAGAGTACTTGATGCTGATACGAATTATAAGATTAACTAAGGTCATCGGTCTAATGAAAAAACTCTTGATTTTAGTTAGTTTATTTCAATTCATTAACTAATTTTCAATTAATTAACTAATTCATTATGGGATTGATTGTTTTCCATTTCAATCAAAACAATTTATTAGTAAAGTTTAGAAAAATATGGAACTAAAATGAACTTTTTAGCGAGAAAGGATCAAAAATGACTGAGATCCTTTTTTATCAAACCACGTATCTTTTAACAGATTTATTACTAGTCTCATTCGAATTTTAAAATGGAATTTAGTTGTATTTTTTTCTAGTTTGACTATCTATTTATTAGTCAAAAGTACAATCCTGGTATTTTATTAGATGTAAATCAAGTATAGAATGCCGAAAATAAAGGTCTTTTAGATTCTTTTTTTATTTTATTAAGTTTGATTTGATTTCTATGACATGCAGATTCTAAAGATATAACTTTGAGAGATAAACAACGCGAACTAATAGTTCCAAACCAAAAATTTTTGGTTTTACGGAATATTTTGTTATTTCGAGTCATTTTTGATCCAGTTTTCATGGATCTTTGACATATCTATATTTCTTTTTTATGAAGAGAATATTATATTATTTAGAGAAAAAATAGATAATGAATAAGAATAATAATAGAACAATAGATGTCTTTCACATCCAACTATAACAATGAGTAACTTCTTCATTTTGAAATGGCAGTTCCAAAAAAACGTACTTCGATATCAAAAAAGCGTATTCGTAAAAATATTTGGAAACTGAAAGGATATTGGGCGTCGTTAAAAGCTTTGTCATTAGGGAAATCTCTTTCTACCGGGAATTCAAAAAGTTTTTTTGTACGACAAACAAATAAGTCCTAAAATATTGGAATAATCGAAATGCATTTGATTCAAAAAATTGGATCAGTAATTTGTTAATATAAAATCTTTGTATGTTTTCACTCATATTTTGGTGGTGGGGAGTCTTTTTTTCCCCATCGACCTTTACAATTCCAATAAATAAAATTTTTTATCTTTTTCGGGAAGGGCAGATTGTTTAAACTAATGGATTCCATGTTAAAAACTAACTTCTTAATTTATTGCATTTACCATATGTAATGGATTTACCATATATCTCCAATTTTCAGATCATCAATAAAAGAATCAATAAAAGAACTTGATTGTTGAGATATTATTATATTATGTACAAGTGTCAATTTGCAGTACTCCAAATACAAAATAGTTTTAGATTCATTGAGAAAATTGCTTTTTTGTTTCAAATTTATGATTATGAAATCAGATAAACCAGAAATAATGACATGACAATAAGCGTAAAAAATGAAAAAAGTTTTTTTATTCTAGCGAGAGATTTCTATAGCTGCAAGAGTTCGATTTTAGAATCGCATAAACTACGTAAAAAGCCCTAAGATAAATGGACACTTAAAGGAAAATAAATGAAACTAATGAATCTTCAAATTGACTTTTGAACTCATTTTTTTTATCAATTAAATTTTTACTAAAAAAACATATTTGATTGAATTGACTTGTTCAATCTCGACTATTGAATATAAATAGGCTATTATGAATTCGAGCAAGCCGCTATGGTGAAATCGGTAGACACGCTGCTCTTAGGAAGCAGTGCTAGAGCATCTCGGTTCGAGTCCGAGTGGCGGCATGCCATCTTCTAAACGAGATCCAATAGATCCTATAATAAAAATAAATTAAATTCCCAATAATTAATATTAATATGGGGGATCCCCACCTTTTTTCTTTTTTATGATATTTTCAACTTTAGAGCATATATTAAATCATATTTCCTTTTCTATTGTTTCAATTGTGATTACAATTCATTTGATAACCTTATTGGGCAATGAAATCATAAAACCATATGATTCGTCAGAAAAGGGGATGCTAGCTACTTTTTTATGTCTAACAGGATTATTAATCACTCGTTGGATTTATTCGGGCCATTTCCCACTAAGTGATTTATATGAATCATTCATTTTTCTTTCATGGAGTTTCTCCCTTATTCATATAGTGCCCTATTTTAAAAAACGAAAAAATTATTTAACCACAATAACTGCCTCAAGTACTATTTTTACCCAAGGCTTTGCTACGTCGGGTCTTTTAAATGAAATACATAAACCCACAATATTAATACCCGCTCTACAATCGGAGTGGTTAATAATGCACGTAAGTATGATGATATTGAGCTATGCGGCTCTTCTTTGTGGATCATTATTATCAGTAGCACTTCTAGTCATTACATTTAGAAAGATTTTTTATAGTTCTAAAAGTAATAATTTATTAAAATTAAATGAATCTTTTTCATTTGGTGAAATCCAATACAATAATGAAAGAAACAATATTTTGAAAAAAACTTCTTTTTTTTATGCTAAGAATTATTACAAGGCCCAATTGATTCAACAATTAGATTATTGGAGTTATCGTGTGATTAGCCTAGGATTTATCTTTTTAACCATAGGGATTCTTTCAGGAGCAGTATGGGCTAATGAAGCATGGGGATCATATTGGAGTTGGGATCCAAAGGAAACTTGGGCTTTTATTACTTGGATCGTATTCGCAATTTATTTGCATACTCGAACAAATAAAAATTTGCAGGGGACAAATTCCGCAATTGTGGCGACTCTAGGCTTTCTTATAATTTGGATATGCTATTTTGGGGTCAATCTATTAGGAATTGGGCTACATAGTTATGGTTCATTTACGTTAACCTCTAGTTAAATAAATGAAAAGTTATTACGAATACAAACAGAGTGCAATACAGTGTATATAAAACACATTGTGTCAACCGGCGAGAACCGCGTGAATCAAGTAGTGTAGTGATTCACGCGGTTCTCGCAAAGACCAAGTATGTTGGGTGAAAATTTAAATTCATATTTTGTTTTTACTTTATTTAAAATTTAAGAGAATCAAAATCCTTCTTTTTTTTCATTATCCAACCGACTCTTAAAAATCATAGGAGTTTTTTCTTTAAGAAACTTTAAGAAAACTATCTATAAAAATAATTAGATAGAATACCTTCAACCTTGTCAACTGATAGCGAAAGAACAAAATCGGGATACATACCAATACCTATTACAGGTAGAAAAAAGGAGATGGAAACAAATAACTCGCGCGGTCCAGAATCAAAAACATAAGAGTTTGGAGTATTAAAGAATTTGTATCCATAGAACATCTGCCGTGACATAGATAATAAATAAATAGGAGTTAATATCATTCCAATTGCCATTACAAAAGTGATAGCTATTTTGGGCAGTAAAAGATATTTTTGGCTGGTAATTAGTCCTAAAAAGACTATAACTTCTGCAACAAAACCACTCATACCCGGTAATGCAAGGGAAGCCATGGAAAAGCTACTGAACATCGTAAATATTTTTGGCATGGGGATAGCTACTCCGCCCATTTCGTCGAGATAAACAAGGCGTATTCTATCATAACTCGTTCCTGCCAAGAAAAAAAGTGCAGCACCAATAAAGCCATGAGATATTATTTGTAATATAGCTCCATTGAGTCCCGTATCGGTTATAGAAGCAATTCCTATAAGTATGAAACCCATATGAGATACGGAGGAATAGGCTATTCTTTTTTTTAAATTACGTTGGCCGGGAGATGTTGAAGCTGCATAGATTATTTGTATTGTGCCTACTATCATCAACCAAGGAGAAAATATAGAATGAGCGTGTGGTAATAATTCCATATTAATCCGAATCAATCCATACGCTCCCATTTTTAATAAAATTCCGGCTAGAAGCATACAAGTACTGTAATGCGCCTCTCCGTGGGTATCTGGTAACCATGTATGTAGCGGTAGAATCGGTGATTTGACAGCAAAAGCAATAAAAAATCCAATATAGAATATTATTTCCAAAGCCACAGGATACGACTGATTAACTGATGTTTCAAAATTTAATGTTGGCTCATTAGAACCATATAAACCGATACCCAGAACTCCCATTAAGAGAAAAATGGAGCCCCCCGCCGTGTACAAAATAAATTTTGTGGCTGAGTAGAGACGTTTCTTTCCTCCCCACATGGCTAAAAGCAGATAGACCGGAATTAATTCTAATTCCCACATGATGAAAAAAAGTAAAAGGTCCCGAGAAGAAAATGATCCTATTTGACCACTGTACATTGCTAACATCAAGAAATGGAATAATCGAGAATCCCGAGTAATAGGCCAGGCCGCTAAGGTAGCTAAAGTAGTGATAAATCCTGTTAATAAAACAGGGCCTATGGACAGTCCATCTATTCCTAATTTCCAACGGAAATCAAAAAAACTGATCCATTTATAGTCGTCTACTAGTTGGATTAATGGATCGTCCAATTGGAAATGATAACAGAATGCATAGGTTGTTAGAAGAAGTTCTAGCATGCA